TTTCTTTTTTTTTTTGATTTTATTTTTATTTTTAAAGTAGATCGATTTAGATAATGTATCTATAAGCAAAGTAATAGACTTCAAACAAAGTAGGAATTCGCAAGATGGAGAAAATCATTGCAGTTATTATAGGGAAGTCTAGGGACTTAGAGCATATCCTATTTGAAGGAGGATGGAATTCAAATCGGGTAAGGGATCCTTCTTTCTATTGATTTGATAGAAATTCGTTTTTCTTTTCCTGTCTCTATGATTTTCGATGAATGAGTCTGTGGTAATGCTTTTATCTCTATTCTATGGCGCAAGAGACCGTCCAGTCTATAAACAAGTACTAATGAGAAAATGAAAACTATACTAAAGGAAACATAGGATCTCTATCCTAAAATCTAAAAATAGTACATATTAGGGCTATACGGATTCGAACCGTAGACCTTCTCGGTAAAACAGATCAAACGGATTATTATCGAAATGATTCGAACTGTTTCAAAGACCCAACATGCATTTTTTTGCATTGGGCTCTTTCATCAACTGATGTAAAGATCAGTTAGTCCACCATAGTTTTTCTTTACGGAAAGATAATGAGATGGCTCCCTATGCTCTGATTGATTTTTGTATTATGATCTATCTAGGAGCAATACCAAAGTGTTTCAAAGGAGGATTACCTTGACTTAGGTCTGCCTCCGGCCTAAATTAAATCAACCTAAGTGAAATGGAGTCTCTATCGTTCCGCTGCAAGAGTTGACTATGAGACTTCATACACCTTAAAGTTCATAGAACGAAAAGAAGTTTTTCGGAGGCCCTTATCCTCATTACGCCTAGCATTTAGTGGGCTGGATATTTACCTTATCAACTAGCAAATCAATAAGGGTTCTATTTGATTAGGCACCTGAATTGGCACCTGAATCGGACTGAACCGACTGTTTGTCAGGCTACTGTTCTCCTATTCTCTCGAATCCATGAAGTAAGACATTGATTTTGCAATAAGATCAATTATGTTCATTGCATAATAAGCTCCCTTGAAAAGCATTGGCGCACGTGTAAGCGAGTTGCTCTACCGAACTGAGCTATAGCCCTTGTCAGAGATATCTTAACATATAGATAATTTTTTGTCAAGATGAATATTCTCTAATGCCAGAGGATATCCCTTTGATCTGTTTACTATATAACATACCAATAACGGAGCAGTATTGCTTATAAAAAGGATTCGATCTATAATCGATCGAAGTAATGGGTCTTCCCTTGTGGTAATAAATTGCCTACTTAACTCAGTGGTTAGAGTATTGCTTTCATACGGCGGGAGTCATTGGTTCAAATCCAATAGTAGGTAGGTAGGTAGAAAAATTACTAGATAGCATTGGACTTACTTCGCTTCGCTATCTAATAACTTTTTCTACCCCTCTTCCCTTTTTCTTTGTATCAACTAAACCTTTGGATTGTCTTCAATTGGATGGGGGAATCCAATTGATAGCCTCGACCCGTATCCTAGCTCGTCTGAGAGCTAGCTTCGCTTCAACCAATTCTTTCGTACCCTCAGCTCTACTCAAGTTAGCTTCGGCTATTTCAAGTGCCTGTTGAGCTTCTTCCGGATCAATGTCACTACCCAATTCCGCATCATTTCCTAAAATGATGATCTCATTATTAACTATTCTCGCAAAACCGCTCCACAGAACCGCCGTTAACCATTGGTCGTTGAGGAGGCGTATTCTCAAAGGACCCATATCTACAGCTGTGTTAATGGGGGCGTGGTTTGGTAATACGCCAATTTGGCCACTATTAGTAGATAAAATGATTTCTTTCACTTCACAATCCCAAATAATTCGCTTAGGAGTTAGTACATAAAGATTTAATTTCATTTCTTCAATTTGTTCTCCTCTTCTAAGTTTATAGCTTTCGTGCTAGCTTCATCGATGTTACCCACCAAATAAAAAGCCTGTTCGGGTAGGCCGTCTAATTCTCCGGAAAGGATTAGTTGAAATCCCCTAATTGTTTCTGCAAGACCAACATACTTTCCTGCAGAACCGGTAAAAACTTCTGCCACAAAGAACGGTTGTGATAAGAAACGTTCAATTTTTCGTGCTCTTGCTACAGTTAAACGATCCTCCTCCGATAATTCATCCAACCCAAGAATTGCGATAATGTCCTGAAGTTCTTTGTAACGTTGTAAAGTTTGCTTAACTCTTTGCGCAGTTTCATAATGTTCGTTGCCAACGATCCGAGGCTGTAACATAGTTGAGGTTGAATCTAAAGGATCTACTGCTGGATAAATACCCTTGGAAGCTAATCCTCTGGAAAGTACGGTAGTAGCATCCAAATGTGCAAATGTTGTGGCAGGAGCAGGGTCGGTCAAATCGTCCGCAGGTACATAAACCGCTTGGATCGAAGTTATAGATCCCTTTTTGGTAGAAGTAATTCTTTCTTGCAAAGAACCCATTTCTGTACTAAGAGTAGGTTGATAACCCACTGCGGAGGGCATTCTCCCTAATAAAGCGGATACCTCCGATCCTGCTTGAACAAAACGAAAGATATTATCGATGAATAGAAGCACGTCTTGCTTATTAACATCTCGGAAATATTCTGCCATAGTTAGGGCAGTTAAACCAACTCTCATACGAGCTCCCGGCGGTTCATTCATTTGGCCATAGACTAGAGCTACCTTTGATTCCTCAATATTTTTTTCATTAATTACTCCGGATTCTTTCATTTCCATATAAAGATCATTTCCTTCACGAGTCCGTTCCCCTACTCCGCCAAATACGGATACGCCTCCATGAGCTTTAGCAATGTTGTTGATTAATTCCATGATGAGTACTGTTTTACCTACTCCAGCCCCCCCAAATAGTCCGATTTTTCCTCCACGTCGATAAGGAGCTAAAAGATCGACCACCTTAATACCTGTTTCAAAGATGGATAATTTCGTATCTAACTCGATAAAGGCAGGCGCAGATCTATGAATAGGGAATGTTGCACTAGTATCTACAGGACCCAAATTGTCAATAGGTTCCCCAAGAACGTTGAAAATTCGTCCGAGAGTAGCTCCACCGACTGGAACACTGAGAGGAGCTCCCGTGTCAATCACTTCCATTCCTCTCATCAACCCGTCTGTAGCACTCATAGCTACAGCTCTAACTCTATTATTTCCTAATAATTGTTGTACCTCACAAGTCACATTAATTTGCTTACCGGCAGTGTCTCTACTCTTGACTACCAAAGCGTTATAAATATAAGGTAACTTGCCTGGGGGAAAAGTGATATCCAGCACGGGTCCAATAATTTGATCGATACGCCCTGTGCTTTTTTCTTCAATTGTGGAAACCCCGGGACGAGAAGTAGTAGGATTGGTTCTCATAATTATCACATAATTAAAAAAAAAAAAAGAATTTGTCGAAATTTATCTTTTTTTCTTGTTGAATAATGCCAAATCAAATCAAAAAAAAAATCCAAAAGTCAAAAGGAAATGAATTAGTTAATTCAATAAGAGAGAAAAGGGGACCAGGACTTGATTTCGTTGCCCAAGCGAATCCCATTCAATCGTTTACTCATGGAATGAGTCCGTTGGAAAGTTCAATCAATCTTTTTTTCATATACATTTCGCCTTTTGTAGAGGATCTGTCCCTACTCTACTTTCCTATCTAGGACTTCGATATACAAAATATATACTACTGTGAAGCATAGATTGCTGTCAACAGAGAATTTTCTTAGTATTTAGGTATTTACATTCAAAATAAGAAAGGGGCCTATTAAGAACTTGTAAAATAAGGATTAGGGATTGATTTGGGTTGCGCTATATCTATCAAAGAGTATACAATAATGATGGATTTGGTGAATCAAATCCATGGTTTAATAACGAACCATGTTAACTTACCATAACAACAACTCAATTCCTATCGAATTCCTATAGTAGAATTCCTATAGGATAGAACATACACAGGGTGTACGCATTATATATGAATGAAACATATTCATTAACTTAAGCATGCCCTCCATTTTCTTTAATGAGTTGATATTAATTGAATATCCTTTTTGTTTTAAAAGATTTTTGCAAAGGTTTCATTTACGCCTAATCCATATCGAGTAGACCCTGTCGTTGTGAGAATTCTTAATTCATGAGTTGTAGGGAGGGACTTATGTCACCACAAACAGAAACTAAAGCAAGTGTTGGATTTAAAGCTGGTGTTAAGGATTATAAATTGACTTACTACACCCCGGAGTATGAAACCAAGGATACTGATATCTTGGCAGCATTCCGAGTAACTCCTCAGCCGGGGGTTCCGCCCGAAGAAGCCGGGGCTGCAGTAGCTGCCGAATCTTCTACTGGTACATGGACAACTGTTTGGACTGATGGACTTACCAGTCTTGATCGTTACAAAGGACGATGCTATCACATCGAGCCCGTTGTTGGGGAGGAAAATCAATATATCGCTTATGTAGCTTATCCATTAGACCTATTTGAAGAGGGTTCTGTTACTAACATGTTTACTTCCATTGTGGGTAACGTATTTGGTTTCAAAGCCCTACGCGCTCTACGTCTGGAGGATCTGCGAATTCCCCCTACTTATTCAAAAACTTTCCAAGGTCCGCCTCATGGTATCCAAGTTGAAAGGGATAAGTTGAACAAGTACGGCCGTCCTTTTTTGGGATGTACTATTAAACCAAAATTGGGATTATCCGCAAAAAATTATGGTAGAGCGTGTTATGAGTGTCTACGCGGTGGACTTGATTTTACCAAAGATGATGAAAACGTAAACTCACAACCATTTATGCGCTGGAGGGACCGTTTTGTCTTTTGTGCCGAAGCAATTTATAAAGCACAGGCCGAAACCGGTGAAATCAAGGGGCATTACTTGAATGCGACTGCAGGTACATGCGAAGAAATGATTAAGAGAGCTGTATTTGCGAGAGAATTAGGGGCTCCTATTGTAATGCATGACTACTTAACTGGGGGATTTACCGCAAATACTAGTTTGGCTCATTATTGCCGCGACAATGGCCTACTTCTTCACATTCACCGAGCAATGCATGCAGTTATTGATAGACAGAAAAATCATGGTATGCATTTTCGTGTATTAGCTAAAGCATTGCGTATGTCTGGGGGAGATCATATCCACGCCGGTACAGTAGTAGGTAAGTTAGAAGGGGAACGCGAAATGACTTTAGGTTTTGTTGATTTATTGCGCGATGATTTTATTGAAAAAGATCGTGCTCGCGGTATCTTTTTCACTCAGGACTGGGTATCCATGCCAGGTGTTATACCGGTGGCTTCAGGGGGTATTCATGTTTGGCATATGCCAGCTCTGACCGAAATCTTTGGAGATGATTCCGTATTACAATTTGGTGGAGGAACTTTAGGACATCCTTGGGGAAATGCACCTGGTGCAGCAGCTAATCGAGTGGCTTTAGAAGCTTGTGTACAAGCTCGTAACGAAGGACGCGATCTTGCTCGTGAAGGTAATGAAATTATCCGAGCAGCTTGCAAATGGAGTCCTGAACTAGCCGCAGCTTGTGAAGTATGGAAGGCGATCAAATTCGAGTTCGAGCCGGTAGATAAACTAGATAAGTAGATAAAACTAGATATAAAGAAGGTCTAAATAAAAAAGAAGCGAAATAGAAAGAGAAAAAATCAGTTATGAAATGCAGTAATTCTTCTTTATTCTTCTAATTGATTGCAATTAAACTCGGCTCAATCTTTTTTTTTAAGATTGAGCCGAATAAAAATAGATCTTGATACGATCATGAGACTTGACAAATCGAGATTCCTCTATTCTATATATTTCGAATATATAAAGGTATAATACAATAAATAAATACAAATATAGTATTATCATATGATAATGGAATCAAATACGCAGTATTTACAGAAAAAGGTCTTTATTTATTGGGAAAGAATCAATGAAAAAAGATTAGGAATCGCAATGCTACTATACGTGTCCGGAGGAGTATTCGGAATAATATTCTTCTATAATCCATTCTTGCGTCTTGCGCGGGGTCTTACTAATAGGACTTCGCTGCACGGGACGGGTCTTCATCGAAAGAAAAGCTAACTCCACCCGGCATTTTCATACCCTTTGGGTGGTATATCGCCTTAAAAAGTCTAAGGGGGTAGTATGAGATCTGTAGTAAGTAAGAGAATTTGCCCTTTGATTTTGATTGAGTATGCTATTTTTCCGCCTTTACCGCGCATTATTGTATGAGCTTCTAGAGGATAGAGGACCGCGTATGCAGGAAGGAAATTAGAGCTTAATAAAAAAGTCTAAAAAAGTTTCAACTTTATGGCACTATCAATCAACTAAAAAGCCCTATGTATGAATCCTTACAACCGGCGGGATAGGATAAGAGCGAGTTTCGGTATACTGGGGCTGGGGGATATCCTTATTTCAAAACCTGACGCGCATCTTGCGTTTGTAGGGGTCCGAGAGTGGTTGAAGAAGTATTGCATGTGGAAGTAGGTAGACGAAACTTATTTAGGATTCGAAATGGGCGCATTCGACTAAAAGTCGTACTGAGACCTTTTTAAAAGGGTATTCTGAAAGAGGTATTTCATTTTCACAATCGCTTTCTTTTGAATCCAATTTCAAGTTCGATTAGAAGGATAGAAAGGCCGTGAGGACGGGAAAAGAAAAATCAAATCTTTTTAATTAGTTCTCTTTTTTTGCAATTTTCTTATTATCCATTCCATTCATTTTTTTTATAGAATACTATTCTATACTATTCTATAAAAAATCTTTATTTTGCAAACTAAAAAATACAATAGTCAATATTCCTTATAATAGATATACTTAATTATATTATAAGAATCTTAAGATATTTTTCGAATAGATAGAAATAGTAAATTTGAATTGAGACACCTATTCTATGACGGATTTTAACTTACCTTCTATTTTCGTGCCTTTAGTAGGCTTAGTATTTCCGGCAATTGCAATGGCTTCTTTATTTCTTTATGTGCAGAAAAATAAGATTGTCTAGAACCGACGGGGGCGAATTTTCTCAATGTATTTCCACGCAGGATCATAATACAGATATTTTTAGTGTAAGTAATATAATATGGTAGGGTATGTGGCTCTTTCTACACACAAACGAAAAACGGCTATCTATGGATGCGGATATAGGCTACGAGCATAAATGCATGCATATGCGGAGCCGGGTATAGCGAGTTTTATTTTAAGTGGATCAACGAATATTTTTTGAATAGAAAGTCAATGTATCTAACCAATTATTTCACAGGAGTACTCGTTGCTGAAGGCGATTTCAGAATCAAAAAAAGTAAAGTCAAAATCATTTAGCTTATTCTCTCAATTTCAATCGACCGCTGCTGGATTTAGTATATCTAATATGAATTGGCGATCAGAACACATATGGATAGAACTTCTAAAAGGTTCTCGAAAAAGAGGTAATTTTTTCTGGGCCTGTATTCTTTTTCTAGGTTCACTAGGATTCTTATCGGTTGGGGCTTCCAGTTATCTTGGTAAGAATATGATATCTGTACTTCCATCTCAACAAATTTTTTTTTTTCCACAGGGGGTCGTGATGTCTTTCTACGGAATCGCGGGCCTATTCATTAGCTCCTACTTGTGGTGCACTATTTTGTGGAATGTAGGCAGTGGTTATGACCGATTCGATAGAAAAGAGGGAATAGTGTGCATTTTTCGTTGGGGATTTCCTGGAATAAAACGTCGCGTCTTCCTTCGATTCCTTATGCGGGATATCCAATCAATTAGAATTCAGGTTAAAGAGGGTCTTTATCCTCGTCGTATCCTTTATATGGAAATCCGGGGCCAGGGGGTCATTCCCTTGACTCGTACTGATGAGAAGTTTTTTACTCCACGAGAAATAGAACAAAAAGCTGCCGAATTGGCCTATTTCTTGCGTGTACCAATTGAAGTATTTTGAGTACCGATTGCATTTTTTTGAAATGAATTGAATGAGGACGAATTGGAAGAAGATTTTCTCAACACGGGGAGGGGGTCCCCTCGAAATTTGATTCGTTATTGTAAGGGGATTTTCGAGTATTTATCTAAAGGAAGGAACAAACGAGGATAAGAGAAAATTGCTTCTAATTTGTTTTGTCCAAGTGAGATATATGGCATAATATTCTTCCATTTTCATCTGAAAGCGCTTTTTTTTTATTCTATTTCTCTATTCCACTCCACCTAGATCTAAGAAAGAACCCAATGCAATGAAATTCCACTAGTATACAAAAAAGAGAAATAGATACAAGGTCTCAAACATTGTTATAGAATTTTTGCTTCAAAGAAAAAAGAAATATCATATAGAGTCAGCGAATGAAATAGAGTCAGCGAATGAAGCGGATTCATTAACAACTCAATTTACAGATCAAAAATGAAAAAAAAGAAAGCGTTGCCTTCTTTCCTATATCTTGTATTTATCGTACTTTTGCCCTGGGGGGTCTCTTTCTCTTTTAACAAATGTCTGGAACTTTGGATTAAGAATTGGTGGAATACCAGGCAATCCGAAACTCTCTTAACTGATATTCAAGAGAAAAAGGTTCTAGAAAGATTCATAGAATTAGAAGAACTTTTTCTCTTGGACGAAATGATAAAAGAGAAACCGAAGATACATGTACAAAAACCTCCTATAGGAATACACAAGGAAATAATACAATTGGCCAAAATAGATAATGAGGATCATCTCCATATCATTTTGCATTTCTCGACAAATATAATCTGTTTGGCTATTCTAAGTGGTTCTTTTTTTCTGGGTAAAGAGGAACTTGTCATTTTAAATTCTTGGGTTCAGGAATTCTTCTATAACTTAAATGACTCAATAAAAGCTTTTATTATTCTTTTAGTTACTGATTTTTTTGTTGGATTTCACTCCACCCGCGGTTGGGAACTACTAATTCGTTGGGTCTACAATGATCTTGGATGGGCTCCTAACGAGCTAATTTTCACTATTTTTGTTTGTAGTTTTCCAGTGATTCTAGATACATGTTTGAAATTTTGGGTCTTTTTTTGTTTAAACCGTCTATCTCCTTCGCTTGTAGTCATTTATCATTCAATTAGTGAAGCATAAACTCATTCGATCTCCTGATATTAATCAAATTAGCATCTTTCTTCTTTTAGAAAGAAAGCCCTTTTGCTTTTTAGCAAAATTCTTTCTATTTCTACCTGCTCAAGATATTCATCATTCCAGTACAACTGTTGCAGTAGAATGACAACAGACTCGTGTATAGGGAACTAGATTAGCTTAGCTACCTATCTAATTTATTGTAGAAATTCCGGGATCTGCGATTGGACATGGAAAATAGAAATACTTTTTCTTGGGTAAAGGAACAGATGATTCGATCGATTTCTGTATCGATCATGATATACGTAATAACTCGGACATCTATTTCAAATGCATATCCCATTTTTGCGCAGCAGGGTTATGAAAACCCACGAGAAGCAACCGGACGAATTGTATGTGCAAATTGCCATTTAGCTAATAAGCCCGTGGATATTGAAGTTCCCCAAGCTGTGCTTCCCGATACTGTATTTGAAGCAGTTCTTCGAATTCCTTATGATATGCAACTGAAACAAGTTCTTGCTAATGGGAAAAAGGGAGGGTTAAATGTGGGTGCTGTTCTTATTTTGCCCGAGGGATTCGAATTAGCGCCGCCCGACCGTATTTCTCCTGAGTTGAAAGAAAAGATAGGAAATCTCTCTTTTCAGAGTTATGGTCCCGATAAAAAAAATATTCTTGTGATAGGCCCTGTTCCCGGTCAGAAATATAGTGAAATCGTCTTTCCCATTCTTTCCCCCGATCCTGCTACGAAGAAAGACGTTCATTTCTTAAAATATCCCATATATGTAGGGGGAAACCGAGGAAGGGGACAGATCTATCCTGATGGTAGTAAGAGTAACAATACGGTCTATAATGCTACGTCAACAGGTATAGTAAGAAAAATACTACGTAAAGAAAAGGGGGGATATGAAATATCCATAGTCGATGCATCGGATGGACGCCAAGTGATTGATATTATACCTCCCGGGCCAGAACTTCTTGTTTC